AATGAATTGCCTGATAAAAAGGATTACCTTGATAGGGTAAATCATGAAATTTATAATTTCATTCATTATATTTAACAGAATTAAACTGTTTCCAAAAGAATCAAAATCTATTGTGCATCGTACACTAAAATATAAAAAGATAAGCTAATTAAGCTATTGGGTTCATACCCCACTTATAAAGGTTATACTCCTTTTCTTTTTAATTAAAAAGATTTCAAACAATATTTTTATTATTACTTTAATATTTGGAACATTAATTACAATTTCTTCAAATTCTTGATTGGGAGCTTGAATAGGGTTAGAAATTAATTTATTATCATTTATCCCCCTAATAAATGATAGTAAAAAAAATTTATTAACTTCAGAAAGTTCATTAAAATACTTTTTAACTCAAGCATTTGCTTCTTCAATTTTATTATTTGCTATTATTATTTTAATATTTTTTTTTAATAATAACCTTTCACAATTTTATAGATTAAATGAAATTTTAATTTTATCAACATTAATATTAAAAAGAGGAGCGGCTCCATTCCATTTTTGATTCCCTGAAGTTATAGAAGGCTTATCATGAATTAATGGATTAATTTTAATAACATGACAAAAAATTGCTCCTTTGATATTAATTTCTTATAATTTTTGCTATAATTTTTTTATAATATCAATTATTTTATCTATATTAGTTGGCTCATTAGGAGGATTAAATCAAACATCAATTCGTAAATTAATGGCTTTTTCATCAATTAATCATTTAGGATGAATATTATTAGCAATAATAAATAATGAGTTATTATGAATAACGTATTTTTTATTATACTCTCTATTGTCTATTTCAATTATTATCATATTTAATAATTTTAAATTATTTTATTTTAATCAAATTTTTAATATTTCAATAATAAGTCCAATCATTAAATTTTTAATTTTTTTAAATTTATTATCATTAGGAGGACTTCCTCCATTTTTAGGATTTTTACCAAAATGATTAGTAATTCAAAATCTAAGTAATATAAATCAATTATTTATTTTAACTATTTCTGTTTGTTTAACATTAATTACATTATATTTTTATTTACGTTTATCATATAGTATTTTTATATTAAACTATCAAAAAAATACATGGATATTAAAAAATACATATAATTTAAAATTATCATCAATAAGATTAATTTTAAATTTTATTTCAATTAGAGGCTTACTAATAATTTTAATATTTTATATAATTTTATAAGAATTTAAGTTAAGTAAACTAATAGCCTTCAAAGCTGAAAATATTTGTATTAATCTTTTAATTCTTAAGCTTTAATAAATTATTTATTCCTTTAGAATTGCAGTCTAATATCATTATTGACTATAAAGCCTGATTAAAGAGATACCTCTCATAAATAAATTTACAATTTATCGCCTAAACTTCAGCCATTTAATCGCGACAATGGTTATTTTCAACAAATCATAAGGATATTGGGACATTATATTTTATTTTTGGAGCCTGAGCTGGGATAGTAGGAACTTCCTTAAGTATTCTTATTCGAGCTGAGTTAGGTCACCCAGGAGCATTTATTGGAGATGATCAAATTTATAATGTTATTGTAACTGCTCATGCATTTATTATAATTTTTTTTATAGTTATACCTATTATAATTGGAGGATTTGGAAATTGATTAGTGCCACTAATATTAGGAGCGCCCGATATAGCATTCCCTCGAATAAATAATATAAGTTTTTGAATATTACCTCCTTCTTTAACTCTTTTAATTTCTAGAAGTATAGTAGAAAATGGAGCTGGAACAGGATGAACTGTTTACCCTCCTCTTTCATCAGGAATTGCTCATGCAGGTGCTTCTGTTGATTTAGCTATTTTTTCTCTTCATTTAGCAGGGATTTCTTCAATTTTAGGGGCTGTAAATTTTATTACTACAGTTATTAATATACGATCTCCAGGAATTACATTAGATCGAATACCTTTATTTGTTTGATCAGTAGTAATTACAGCTGTATTATTATTATTATCTTTACCAGTATTAGCTGGAGCCATTACTATACTATTAACTGATCGAAATTTAAATACATCATTTTTTGACCCTGCTGGAGGAGGAGATCCAATTTTATACCAACACTTATTTTGATTTTTTGGTCACCCCGAAGTTTACATTTTAATTTTACCTGGATTTGGAATAATTTCACATATTATTACTCAAGAAAGAGGTAAAAAGGAAACCTTTGGAAATTTGGGAATAATTTATGCTATATTAGCAATTGGATTATTAGGGTTTATTGTTTGGGCACATCATATATTTACTGTTGGAATAGATGTTGATACTCGAGCTTATTTTACATCTGCTACTATAATTATTGCTGTCCCTACAGGAATTAAAATTTTTAGCTGATTAGCTACTTTACATGGAACACAACTAACCTATAGTCCAGCTATACTTTGAGCATTTGGATTTGTATTTTTATTTACTGTAGGGGGATTAACAGGAGTAGTTTTAGCTAATTCTTC